TGCAATTTGAATCGATCTCAATTGATTCCTCGTTACTGCTCAAAGGAGCAGTAATAGGTAGGGATGACAGGATTTGAACCCGTGACATTTTGTACCCAAAACAAACGCGCTACCAAGCTGCGCCACATCCCTTCAATTGTTCTACAGTGTCATTGTAGAGAATTCCTGTCTTGTTTTCCACATCCCTATTTCCTCCATTGAGAAACACAACTTTTCTGCCCATTTCGTCTTTTTGGTCTCATTTAACTAACATAGTTAACATAGAATATAATAATAAGAAAAGGACATTTATATATACGAAGAACCCATCATAAAAAAAATGAGTATTTTTCGGAACTACTCGCTAAGAGGGGATGTATTTTTTTCTGTTTTAATTTTAAGAAAAGGCAAATCTTATGGATCGTTGTACATTTCAATTTGAATTAGGGATTCCGTGTACAACTCTAAGTGGCCCTTAACTACATATGCATCTGATCATATATGCATTATCTTTATGTATTACAATAAATAAAAAAGGAGGTTTTTCAATGCGAGATCTAAAAACATATCTCTCCGTGGCCCCAGTACTAAGTACGCTATGGTTCGGGGCTTTAGCAGGTTTATTGATAGAGATTAATCGTTTTTTCCCGGATGCGTTGACATTCCCTTTTTTTTCATTCTAGTTATTGACATCGGAAGGAATGAAGAAGATTAGAGATACAATCAAATATCTGTGACTAATCCCTCCCCCTCCCTTTTTTCTCTTTTTTCCCTTTTTTCTAATTTTTTCCTTTTTTCTAATTTTTAGAATAAGGGACGAAAGAGAAAGAAAAAAAGTGGATTCAACGTCTGCGAGACTCGGGTTCAAATTCGAATTAAATGAATAGAAATTATAGAGATATGGGGGTAGAGTAGGAAATTGCGGGTCTAGGGCACGAATACAAGATCTTTAACTTACGTCCTTCGTGTTGAAATAGAGTTTCGAAATCATTGTTTTACTTATTATTTACTATGGCTTTGCTTTGATTTATTATTACTTTATTGATTTTGATCTTTTAGAGTTGGATTTCAAGTTAGTAACTTCTATTTTTTCCTTCCTTTCTTTTTCTTCGTTTCGAATCAAAATAGAAGAGTTGAGTAAATCAAAAATCCAAAGGAGGTTCATGGCCAAGAAGAAAGATGCGCGAGTAACGGTGATTTTGGAATGTACCAGTTGTATCCGAAACGGTGTTAAGAAGGTGTCAACGGGAATTTCCAGATATATTACTCAAAAGAACCGGCACAATACGCCTAATCGATTAGAATTGAGAAAATTCTGTCGCTATTGTTCCAAACATACGATTCATGGGGAAATAAACAAATAGATCGAACCAAGTATGTCTTATCTTTTCTTTCAAAGGGAAAAAATTCCATTATATAGAATTATATAGAACATATTGAAATAGAAAATAATCCTATTTGGTTGGGGTTAAAATGACAATTAAGAAATAGGATTTTCGGGATAATAAATAAACTAAACAAACAAACCATGGATAAATCCAAGCGACCCTTTCTTAAAAAAAAGAAAAAAAAGCGATCTTTTCGTAGGCCTTTGTCCCCGATTCAACCGGGGGATCGAATTGATCAGAAAAACATTAGTTTAATTAGTCGATTTATTAGTCAACAAGGAAAAATATTATCTAGACGAGTGACTAGATTAACCTTGAAACAACAACGATTTATTACTCTTGCTATAAAACACGCTCGTATTTTAGCTTTGTTACCTTTTCTCAATAATGAGAAAAAATTGAAAAGAACCAAGCGGACCGCTAGAACGACTGGTCTTAGAACCAGAGAAAGAACCAAGCCGACCGCTAGAACTACTGGTCTTAGAACCATAAATAAATAGGCTTATTCTTTGTTCACTTGAATCAGAATTCCAATCCGAACTCAAACGCGGATTGGTGTTTTGTTCGACAAATCCGAGAATCCAGATTTGATTCTCGTGTCGTAAGAAAAAAACGAATCGCAAAAAAAAGATTTTTTATTGAACGTGTTCATTCATTTTGACTACTTTAGCATATTTTCTCATAGTAATTTCCACTCCCCCTTCCCGGAGTACATTCTCCGGGTAACTCTATTTACAATTATTCCGGTGTATTCTACTTCTTTTCTGATTTCGTTGGAAATTATATAAAGACAATTCCTACTTGCTATAGTTATTTGGGCCAGTATTTTACGATTAAAAAGCAACTGTCTCTTGTATAGATCATGTATGAATTTACTATAACTATAGTATAGTATCCTTTCTCGAATTGCTGCGTTTATCCGAGTGATCCACAAACGACGAAAATTTCTCTTTTGCTTATCCCTATCCCGATGAGCCGAAAACAAAGCTCTTATTTCCAGTTCAGCAATAGTTCGAGTAAGTCTTGAATGCGCCCCTCGAAAACTTGAAACAAATGAACCCCTTTTTGTTCTACGTCTCCGAGCTAGATATCCGCGTTTAGTTCTGGTCATTGAATAAATAAAACTTTGACGAATAACTATTTCTTTTCTTTCAGTTATTCTTTTCCCCGTCCTGGTCTATTAAAAATCAAACGGATTTTTCCAATGTATAAAATAAAAATTCCAATAGCTTTGGCTACTATAACCTTCCCGACCACGATTTTTTCTTTGTTTAGGTATTTTACTAAAGAAATAAGAAATTTTCTTTTGCTAGGTGTCAAAAATAGAAAAAGAAATATAAATTGAATGGATAAAGAAATAGTGGGTTCCATCGTTTCTATGGTTATTTCTTAAACGGTGAGGTCTTCTCTATACACCGGAGCCTTTACTTCATTTAATCAATCTTATTGGTAACTTGTATAGTTCACACCACACTCTTTGGCTCTACCCCTGAATTATTCAGTAACAGGTCTTTCACACTGAGACCCACCTATACAGTAACGGTATTTAATTATGAAAGTTAGCTGGGTAGCTGACCCTCGTAGTCCGTTCTTGACCGAGTGAGAACTTCATTTTTCTGTTTTTTTTTTGAATTTCAATAAGATTTTCTCCGCTTAATGGATAACCATTTGCTACCAATGGAGAATTGCTTCTCATCTTAAATTCAGTTGATTGGATTTGCACCAATGGAAACCATAAACTTTCTACACAATAGAGGGATTGATTTGCTTATTTTAGTTTTAGATAGTGAATGGAGTTCCTTCTTCCATTCTATCCTATTCACTGGTACTTATCATTCATACTGGAAAGCGGTTTTCTTGCTTTTTTTTGTGTCAGTTCATGATCTAAACGAGTCGCACATACACCCTAGTACATGTTCCTCGACGCTGAGGACATCCCCGAAGAGCGCGGGTTTTCACGACATTTCGAATTGGCTGTCTTGCATTTCTAAGAAGTTGTTGACTAGTTGGCATATTGAATCATATACGTAATGGGCTGGTTTAGATTGATCCTAACCGGATCATTATGGATTTTTTCTAGTTAAAAATACGAATAGTAAAATCGGAAATAAAACCTCAAATCACGGATTCGCGCAAAATCTATTCTATATCTCTTCTATATCTCTAGTCGAAGTAGTCTCCTAGATCTATAGGAGAAGTATGCTCGGAGATAGGACTCCAATTCAGTCCATATTCACCTTCTTCTGCTATAATATCAACAAGTCCATACTCTTGGGCTTCTATTGCTGACATAGAAAGGTCTTTTTCCATGTCAGCAATTATTTTCTCGGCTGATTGAAGCGTCCTTCTTCTAAAACCATCTACGATCATGGCGCGCATTTTTTGTATTTGATCCACTTCCAGGAAAATGTCTACGTTTTTCTCGTCCAAATAAGGACTAGAGGGCTGATGCATCATTACCCTGATGATAGAAGGATTCTCTATCTGCTGTGTGAAACGAACAGAAAAGAAAGATAAAGAATAATAGGAAAAAAAGATAGAATTGAACAACCGTACGGGCATCGTCTTTTGTGCATTGCATACGGCTCTACAATCAAATTGAAATTGACTCTTACTTTCCATTCAAATTCAAGAAAGATAAAAATAGAATCTCTCAACCCCAGATGGGTAAATGATCAAATTGCCACCCTTCCTTTCGGAGGAGTTAAAAAATACTATGATGGCTCCGTTGCTTTCTATTTTAAAATGGATTCTTTTTTTGTCTTTGATTCAGCAATCCCAAAGTTTCTTTTTGATCCAACCAAAAAAGGAAAAATCTTGTTTTTTTTTCGCACTCTTTTTTTTCTAACATAAATATTGTTAAGAGCCCTTCGGTGTGAAAACAAAAAAGTTTGTGACGCTGAATTGGACTCCCGATAGATAAGAGAAAATCGGAAATACCTTTTATCTCATACTACTCTCTCGATACATAATCGAATCTTTTGAAAAAAAAAACAATACACAAAATTTTTCATATCGAATTCGAAGTGCCATGCTATTATTACTTAATATTCATATGGCGAAGGCATAGTTTTCTTTTTTCTCTCAAATAAAAAAACCTCATTGGCGCCAAGCGTTAGGGAATGCTATACGTACAGTTCCTCCACTCAGGATAAAACATGCCATTGACGCGGCCATTCCCATAACTATTGTCTCGACTGGTGCTCTAAGAGTATCTATAGTATCATAAATGGCTACTCCATCTATTACTGATCCACCAAAAGAGTTTATAAAAAATCTAAACCTTTTGGTAGGATCCTTGAGACTGAAAAATATCAAAGCACCTGTAAGGATATTCGCGAGTTCTGAAGTAATTTCAGCGCCTAAAATAAGTATTCTTTGTTGATAAAGTCCGTTGAGTAAGGAAAAATTCTATTCCTTAGAGGACCGTACATGCACCTTTTGATGCATACGGTTCAAAAAACAATTGCGAAAAAACGAATCAATGTATAGATTCCAGTCCTCTTTCTTTTTTCCTATTCTTTTTCATAGCAGTTTTTTTCGAACTTCTAACGAAAGGGCTTTTTCTTCGATTTTTCAATAAAGACGAATTTTGACTTCTTTTCTTTCTTATAATAGAAAAACGTCAATAAACTTATCGAATTAACTTCTCATTGATGTATTGTTTCATCGAGATTCAATCCAAATCACGATGATATTTTCTTGTTCCTGAATGGATCTCTTTCATCTTTTTAGGTTTATGCTCTACTCCGGGTCAAGATCCGCCCGATTTTGATTTGCACATATAGGACAAATCGTCCCATCACCATTTCTTTTTGTTATGACTTTCTAAATAACAAACAGGAATCATTTATGATACACGTAGTAATCATAGATATATTCCCAATTGGGTTTTTGCTAAACGGAGCCTGGATACTTCATTTTTTGAGTCCAACCAAAGCCAACCATAAATTATTCTAATTAAGAATAGTATTATGAATTCCCCCAAACAATACATCTAATTGCACTTCACGCTCCAATTTTTTGATGATTCAATTTATCTTTCTTGGGCGAAACAGAGGTTCTCTCGATCGGGGAAGAGAACGGGGAAATCCCATATGACCCAATATATCTGACAAGTCACACTATAAGTCAGTCCAATCAGAGTCTTTGTCTTCTTCTTCTTCTTCTTCTTCGACAATATCTGGGAAAAAAGGTATTTTCGGAAGACCAACAGGCATGAATTAAAAGAAAAAAGAAGTCAATACTATATTTCACTTTGATGTGGAAACGTAACAATATGGTTTTATTGTCTTTATCATATTGGCTTTATCATATTTATTTTATCCATAGATTAGAAAAATTCAGAAAGAAAGACAAAATAAATAAAGGAAAATTTTTATGAATAGGTCCTTCTAATGATCAATAAGGATGGACGCATTTTCTCATAGAAAATGGTATCAATCCCCATTGCGTATTGGTACTTATCGAGTATAAAATAAATCTGCTTCTCTTTGTTCCTACGAACAGAATTCTTCCATTATTACGAACAGAATAAATATTAACTGAACCTTTGTTAGGAAATAATCCACTGAACAAGGGAGGTCCATAGGATAGTCATAGTATAGTCTTTTCCAATGCAATAAAGTTACGTAGTGTCTATTTTTCTTTGATAAAGGGGTATTTTACATGGGTTTGCCTTGGTATCGTGTTCATACCGTTGTATTGAATGATCCTGGCCGGTTGCTTTCCGTTCATATAATGCATACAGCTCTGGTTGCTGGTTGGGCGGGCTCGATGGCTCTGTATGAATTAGCAGTTTTTGATCCTTCTGACCCTGTTCTTGATCCAATGTGGAGACAGGGTATGTTCGTTATACCCTTCATGACTCGTTTAGGAATAACCAATTCATGGGGAGGTTGGAGTATCACAGGAGGGACTATAACGAATCCGGGGATTTGGAGTTACGAAGGTGTAGCTGGGGCACATATTGTGTTTTCTGGCTTATGCTTTTTGGCAGCTATCTGGCATTGGGTCTATTGGGATCTAGAAATATTTTGTGATGAACGTACAGGAAAACCTTCTTTGGATTTGCCCAAGATCTTTGGAATTCATTTATTTCTCTCCGGGGTGGCTTGCTTTGGTTTTGGTGCATTTCATGTAACAGGCTTATACGGTCCTGGAATATGGGTGTCCGATCCTTATGGACTAACGGGAAAAGTACAACCTGTAAATCCGTCGTGGGGCGTGGAAGGTTTTGATCCTTTTGTTCCGGGAGGAATAGCATCTCATCATATTGCAGCAGGTACGTTGGGCATATTAGCGGGTCTATTCCATCTTAGCGTCCGACCGCCACAACGTCTATACAAAGGATTGCGTATGGGAAATATTGAAACCGTACTTTCCAGTAGTATCGCGGCTGTCTTTTTTGCAGCCTTTGTTGTTGCTGGAACTATGTGGTATGGTTCAGCAACTACCCCCATCGAATTATTTGGTCCCACTCGTTATCAATGGGATCAGGGTTACTTCCAGCAAGAGATATATCGAAGAGTTAGCGCCGCGCTAGCAGAAAATCAAAGTTTATCAGAAGCCTGGTCTAAAATTCCTGAAAAATTAGCTTTTTATGATTATATCGGCAATAATCCGGCAAAAGGAGGATTATTCAGGGCAGGTTCAATGGATAACGGAGATGGAATAGCGGTTGGATGGTTAGGACACCCTATCTTTAGAGATAAAGAAGGGCGTGAGCTTTTTGTACGTCGTATGCCTACTTTTTTTGAAACATTTCCAGTCGTTTTGGTCGACGGCGACGGAATTGTTAGAGCGGATGTTCCTTTTAGAAGAGCAGAATCGAAGTATAGTGTTGAACAAGTAGGTGTAACCGTTGAGTTCTATGGCGGCGAACTCAATGGAATCAGTTATAGTGATCCTGCTACTGTGAAAAAATATGCTAGACGCGCTCAATTGGGTGAAATTTTTGAATTAGACCGTGCGACTTTGAAATCCGATGGTGTTTTTCGTAGCAGTCCAAGGGGTTGGTTTACTTTTGGGCATGCTTCGTTTGCTTTGCTCTTCTTCTTTGGACACATTTGGCATGGTGCTAGAACCTTGTTCAGAGATGTTTTTGCTGGTATTGACCCAGATTTGGATGCTC